TTTAATCATTAGTAAAGCTGAAGTCAACGAGGGTACAACTGTAAAAAAACTAAAACCCCGAGCTCGAGGGCGGGGTTATCCGATAAGAAGATCCACCTGTCATATAACTATTGTATTGAAAGATATATCTGTAGATGAACAACTAGAAATAGATAAAAGGAAAAGCTATAAATTGGAGCTGAGGAATATTTAAAGAAAGAATATTCTAGTTTAGAAAAACTACAAATATGCTATATTATGTTATGCTTAAAAAAACCCGAATGGATAAAAAACACACACACACAGATATGACGTTTCACGATATATATAGTAGTGGGGGACTATGGGACAAAAAATAAATCCACTTGGTTTCAGACTTGGTGCAACCCAAGGTCATCATTCTCTTTGGTTTGCACAACCAAAAAATTATTCCGAGGATCTACAAGAAGATCAAAAAATACGAGATTGTATCAAAAATTATGTACAAAAAAATCTTAAAATATCCTCTAATGTCGAGGGAATTGCACGTATAGAGATTCAAAAAAGAATCGATTTGATTCAGGTCATAATCTATATGGGATTCCCCAAGTTATTAATAGAAGATAGGACTCGAAAAATGGAAGAGTTACAGTTCAATGTACAAAAAGAACTTAATTGTGTAAACCGAAAACTCAACATTGCTATTACAAGAATTGTAAATCCTTATGGGCACCCTAATATTCTTGCAGAATTTATAGCCGGACAATTAAAGAATAGAGTTTCATTTCGCAAAGCAATGAAAAAAGCTATTGAATTAACTGAACAGGCAGGTACAAAAGGGATTCAAGTACAAATTGCAGGGCGTATCGACGGAAAAGAAATTGCACGTGTCGAATGGATCAGAGAAGGTAGGGTTCCTCTCCAAACCATTCGAGCCAAAATAGATTATTGTTCCTACGCAGTTCGAACTATCTATGGGGTTTTAGGTATCAAAATTTGGATATTTGTAGACGAGGAATAATAAAAATTTTCTTGATTTGTATTTAGTTCTATTTAGTGATAAAAAAAATGAACAATTCTATAAGGTTGAATAAAAATTAGATTAATCGTTTGATATAATTGCTATGCTTAGTGTGTGACTCGTCCGTTTTTTTAGGATTAGGATTCAAAAAAATGGAACAACCCATAATACGAAATAATAACTATAGAACTAATAAACAACTCATCGCTTCGCATTATCTGGATATAAAGAAAGAACCAGTCAAAATATGATATATAAGTCATATCGTTGTAGCAACTGAAATCTTTTTGCATAAAATATAAAAGTATACAGATAAATGGAAAGGCGAGAGAAAGATAGAAAAAGAATATAAACGATATATGATTCCAATATGTACGGTCTATGAGCCATCTCATAAAAGGGAATGTAATAAAGCATCAATACTTAATTGATCCATAATTAGACAAATACGTGGATCGAACCAAAAATAAAGAGCCCCGAGTCAATAAAGACTGAGAGGGTTGACTCAAAAACACATTTCATTAGGGGCTCCGTTGTAAAATTCAGACCTAATCATTACTCGAGAGGTGGTGGGAACGACAGAACCTGTGAATGCATAAGATTCTATTGAAAACGAATCCTAATGATTCATTGGGTAGGATGGCGGAACGAACCAGAAACCAATTCATTTTTTTTTTTGTAAAGGTCATGTCATAGACTAATCTTACAACTGAATGTTGAAAGAGTAAATATTCGCCCGCGAATTTTTTTTTTTATAAATTTTAGTCAATTCGATAGGATAATAAAAAATAAAATAAAGATTCATTATAACGTTATACCCAATATCTAAACGACATTATCGAAAAATAGAATACATGTTTAATTATATATCAAATATCAAAAGAAAAAAATTCTATTATCTTTTAAATGAAATTTAAAAGAATCCTCCGATTCCGTATATTTTTCACCACTTATATTATTTTTAAATAGTTTAATTCGCGAGGAGCTGGATGAGAAGAAACTCTCATGTCCGGTTCTGTAATAGAGATGGGTGGAATTGATAAACAACCATCAACTATAACCCCAAAAGAACCAGATTCCGTAAACAACATAGAGGAAGAATGAAAGGAATATCTTATCGAGGTAATCGTATTTGCTTTGGTAGATATGCTCTTCAAGCGCTTGAACCCGCTTGGATCACATCTCGACAAATAGAAGCGGGTCGGAGAGCAATGACACGAAATGCACGCCGTGGTGGAAAAATATGGGTACGTATATTTCCAGACAAACCCGTTACAGTAAGACCTACAGAAACACGTATGGGTTCGGGGAAAGGATCTCCCGAATATTGGGTAGCTGTTGTTAAACCCGGCAGAATACTTTATGAAATGAGCGGAGTAGCAGAAAATATAGCCAGAAGGGCTATTTCAATAGCGGCATCCAAAATGCCGATACGAACCCAATTCATTCTTTCGGTATAGGATAGGAAGAACCAAAGGAAATCCTTTTTTGTATAAAAAAATAATTGCAGGTTTCTTGTTTTGTTTTGAACAAACAATATTTCTTTTTTTTATTTCACCCTTTACATTGAAAAAGACAAAAAAAAAAAAACGATATGATTCAACCTCAAACCCATTTGAATGTAGCGGATAACAGCGGGGCCCGAAAATTGATGTGTATTCGAATCATAGGAGCTAGTAATCGACGATATGCTCATATTGGTGACGTTATTGTTGCTGTAATCAAAGAAGCAGTACCAAATGCACCTCTAGAAAGATCGGAAGTGATCCGAGCTGTAATTGTACGTACTTGTAAAGAACTCAAACGCGACAACGGTATGATAATACGATATGATGACAATGCTGCAGTTGTTATTGATCAAGAAGGAAATCCAAAAGGAACCCGTATTTTTGGCGCGATCCCCCGGGAATTAAGACAGTTAAATTTCACTAAAATCGTTTCATTAGCACCTGAAGTATTATAAGGGAAGACCGTGATGTAGTTTATAGTATTTGAATGAAATAGATTTATTTAATTTAGTAGATTGTTTCTATATCACGTATATACCTTTAAAAATTCATAAATATTTATGAATAAAAAAAAAGAAAAAGAGCATGTTGATTATATCAAAATTCGGGGGCAACTATAATCTTAGTTTATCATGAGTAAAGACACTATTGCTGACATAATAACCTCTATACGAAATGCTGACATGAATGAAAAAAGAACAGTTCGAATACCATCTACTTACATCACTGAAAATATTGTTAAAATCCTTTTACGGGAAGGTTTTATTGAAAACGTGAGAAAACATCAAGAAAGCAATAAATATTTTTTAGTTTTAACCCTACGACATAGGAGAAATAGGAAAGGAGCGTATCGAACTGTTTTAAATTTAAAACGGATCAGCCGACCTGGCCTACGAATCTATTCTAACTATCAACGAATTCCGAAAATTTTAGGCGGAATGGGGATTGTAATTCTTTCTACTTCTCGAGGTATAATGACAGACCGAGAGGCTCGAATAGAAGGAATCGGCGGAGAAATTTTGTGTTATATATGGTAATCTTTCTGATAGCCGAATTATATGCGGAACTTGCCTATTTGGTTTGTGAAAAAAAAAGGTAAAGGGTAGGTTTCTAATACTATGCCTCTTAGATTCGTTGATACTTCAAGGCCCTTTTCCCTGGAATGAAAGAAAAAAAGGATTCGCGAGGTTTTAATTACTGAACTACGTCCCAACGGTATGTATATTTCGACGGTATGTATATTTCGAGTTCGTTTAGATAATGAAAATAGGATTCTGGGTTTTGCTTCGGGAAGGGTTCAACGTAATTTTATACGTATACTACCAGTAAATAGAATCCAAATTGTGGTAAGTTCTTATGATTCAACTAAAGGACATATAATTTGTATACTCTTTTGTATACTCTAAAGTAAAGACTCACATAATTTGGTGGTTTTTTCAATTTCAACATTCTTTCGTGGGGATACAATTCGAAGTTAAAGATTTTAAGAAATTTATTTTCTTCCAATTAAGTAGATTCAGAATTAAGAAAAGGGGTGACAAATATGAAAATAAGGGCCTCTGTTCGTAAAATTTGTGAAAAATGTAGATTGATCCGTAGGCGGGGACGAATTATAGTAATTTGTTCCAACCCGAGACATAAACAAAGACAAGGATAATCCTTCTAAAAAAAAAGGACTCCCGAAATCTAAAGGACCTGATGTACAGATGTACAAAAAAATCAGTAAAAAACCAAGATCTGTTTTGACATGAAATGGATATATCCATATATCTCTGACTTTTATTTACGAGATGATAAAATATGGCAAAACCTATACCAAAAGTTGGTTCACGTAGAAATAGACGTATTGGTTCACGTAAGAATGTGCGTAGAATACCAAAGGGAGTTATTCATGTTCAAGCAAGTTTCAACAATACCATTGTGACTGTTACAGATGTACGAGGTCGAGTAATTTCTTGGTCCTCCGCCGGTACTTGTGGATTCAAGGGTACAAGAAGAGGGACACCATTTGCCGCCCAAACCGCAGCGGGAAATGCTATTCGGACAGTGGTGGATCAAGGTATGCAACGAGCAGAAGTCATGATAAAGGGCCCGGGTCTCGGGAGAGATGCGGCATTAAGAGCTATTCGTAGAAGTGGCATATTATTAAGTTTCATACGGGATGTAACCCCTATGCCACATAATGGCTGTAGGCCCCCCAAAAAAAGACGTGTGTAAACATTGAAGAGATTTCAAGAGAAAAAAATAATTCAACGATTTGATCAAATAATATTACTATGGTTCGAGAGAAAGTAACAGTATCTACTCGGACACTACAGTGGAAGTGTGTTGAATCAAGAGCAGACAGTAAGCGTCTTTATTATGGACGCTTTATTCTGGCCCCACTTATGAAAGGCCAAGCCGATACAATCGGCATCGCGATGCGAAGAGCCTTACTCGGAGAAATAGAGGGAACATGTATTACACGTGCAAAATCTGAGAAAATACCACATGAATATTCTACCATCGTAGGT